AGGTACAAGGGGAATAGTTCATAAACTTCTCTTATTAATTCAAAATGTATTTCTTGTAGACATATAAATTAAATGAAATATAAAAAATAGATGAAAAAAAATTGCGTCCAATAGGATTTGAACCTATACCAAAGGTTTAGAAGACCTCTGTCCTATCCATTAGACAATGGACGCCCTCCATTCCGACTTTTTTCTTTAGAATTTTTTCCCCTTCCTATCTCTATACCCTGCTCGTAAAAATTTTTGTATGTGAGAGAATTTCGGAAAAGATGTGCGTTTACATTTAGAAAAGATGTGCATTTACATTTATTCAAATTACACATTAATAATCCACGCGCCATTATCATATATCATCATAATATCATATAATTAATATAATATGGAGCGGGTAGCGGGAATCGAACCCGCATCGTTAGCTTGGAAGGCTAGGGGTTATAGTCGACGCCAATTCATAATTGTTAATTTGAACGTCTCTAATTCAAAACCGAACATGAAACTTTGGTTTCATTCGGCTCCTTTATGGAAGATAGATTTCCAGATCTAAGTCGTAAACGCAATAAAAAAATGAGATCCATAACATCTATGTCAGCCTTTCTGCCTTAATAGACCCAAAGCAACTCGCTTTTTAGATGATCCTTCTAGAAGAGTGGAATTATAACAAATCCTTCTAGTTACTTCGTTCTTTATTTCTACTTGTTCGAATCTTGAGGAAAATAATTGTGTTTCCACCGAGCTGAAACAATATGTAGGTGGCTTTAGTAAACCAAAGTCATCGTTTCATTTTCATAGCTATTTTGCTTCAATCCCCCCTCTAAAAAAAAATAGAAGATCTAGTTACGATTAGAAAAATAGTTTGCGTATCTCCCTCCATGGATTCTTTACTCATACTCATTCAATTGGAAGTCTTTATCCAACTCAAAAAATTATGCTTCGCGATTCCATAATCCAAATCCAATTAATTTATAATTGATCCTTGGCTTGGGTACAAATCCCGAGAATGTATATTCTTCCTCAAATCGTTTATTGAGAGGTAAAGGATTAAATCCTTCCTAAGAAATAAAGTTTTTAATCGGAATATGAATAAAACCGAAAGAACCCTTAACTATTTAAGCTGTTAATAGAACGAATCACACTTTTACCACTAAACTATACCCGCCACAATGTTATTATTGTATATGAATGGACCATTTGTCGAACAAGAGCATCATACATAATAAAGATAGTAGATAGTATCGGAACAAAATATTGAAATAATGAGTTCTGTCTTGGGTGAGTTATTTAGTGACAGGCGTGGCCTGAACCATTTAAGTTAGAACATAAAAAGGACTTATGCAAAAATCCATAGCTATATTTTTTATTTCCCCTTTTTCTATTTGAGTATTCCCGTTATCTAAATGCAATTCGAATTTAATTGCTTAACTTAAACTTAAAAACTGATAAAATTTATCTTTTGTATCTGTATAAAGATAGAATAAAGAAATCAAAGAATAAAAAAAAAAGACTTTTTTTTTTATTTACTTCATGTGTAACATAGTAATTATCCTTTGTTCAATTGGGAGAGATGGCTGAGTGGACTAAAGCGTCGGATTGCTAATCCGTTGTACGAGTTATTCGTACCGAGGGTTCGAATCCCTCTCTTTCCGCCTCTTCTGATGACTTGAGATTTTCTTTCGAATTTGAAAGAAAATCTCGAGCACTTTTTATCATAATTAAATATCTCGAATAGATAAAATCATAAGAAAATGAAGAAATCAAGCAACAAAGAATCCCTTATTTTTTTATTCCTCACGTCCAGGATTACGTCCTGGATCATTAGATAGGAATCCGAAGATGAAGAGAGAAACAAAGAATATCACCACTGTGTAAACGAAGAGTTTGAGAGTAAGCATTACAAAATCTCCAAGATAAGATCGTTTTTGGTAAAAAGGGGAATAGATTATCCATTTTTATACCACATATTCCATTTTTACACCAAACAAAACAAGAAATAAAGTGGTTTCTATAAAAAAAAGGAATTTTCGTAAATTGTAAATTGTAATAAGACTCTTTCGGTATGAAAATGAGTTTTTATGTGCACAATTAGTTATTGTGGGGACCCTATTATAGGGTCCTTGTTCACTGGAAAAGGTCAGAATGAGGAAGTGAGGTGATCCAGATTCATCGTGCTTATTGAAGAATTTCCATGTTTAAATTGAGGTTCATAATGTAAGACTTATCTGATCTTATCAATTGATTGTTATAATATTAATATTTCTTTTTTTCATTGACTAAATCATGAATGTTTGTAAGACAGTATTAAAGATCTCATCGAAAACTTACAGCAGCTTGCCAAACAAAGGCTAAGAGAAAAAAGAATAAGGGTATGACTGGCATAACATCTACGATTGGATTGAAAAAAGCATAAGCCTCGGGCAATTTGGCAAAGAAAAAATTACTCGAATGAAGTATAGAATTAAGATAGATACAGATTAAACTAAAGATATTAAGCATAACAAATGTTTCATTCTTGGAGATAATTGTATTTTGATTGAGTTATTGATATAAGGTAAAAATTAAGAAAGTCAAAATAGACCCCCAAATACTTCTTCTTTAACTAACCCAATCAAAAAGCCTTCAATTCTCAAACGAAAATAGAAGGAATCATACTTTCATACAATATCTTAATTGAATTATATGTAATGATCAATAAATTCAGTTTAATTTTACAACTACACGTGTCAAATCTTAGCAATAATCTAACATATTCCATAGATTAGATATTGGGGGAATTGACGAATGACCAACACCTATATTAGTATTTATTAGTATTGAATAGAAATCTAAATGGGGCGTGGCCAAGTGGTAAGGCAACGGGTTTTGGTCCCGCGACTCGGAGGTTCGAATCCTTCCGTCCCAGAGCCGTCCAATTCTACCAGAATAAAGATTGCTTTGTTCTATTAAAATTAAAAGAAAAATCTTCTGTTTAAGTAAGATTAAGAGTGTAATGTTTAGTTTATTTAATAGTTCCTTTTCCGATTTCTAATGATTCAGAAAAGAATCGTATGTTTTACTTTCTTTTTCACAAATCGAATCGAGCACTGATAATATACAGAATCTATTTGTGATACAGGTAGGATAGGAATATGGATCAATATATAATAAAAAAAAATATGCACCTGCTTATCTTTTCACTTATACAAGATTGTCCAGCATACCTTAGCCCCCCTTTTTTTATGATTCACTAGCCCCATAAAATTTGTCAGTAGATAGGAGTTAAGCTACAATGGCGGTCGAAATTTTAATATGTAACAGATGCATTTTTTTATCTAAATTTTGGATTTCACATCTGGTTCTAATTAAAAATTGTAAATCAATGTAACGATTGGATCGGGGGGGAGGGTAATTTAGACATTCCATTCACTTCACTTTGATAAATAATTACAATTACTTTTATAAAAAAAAAAATGGAATTTTAGTAAAGATTACTTAGCCTGAAGTAAAACAAAGTAGAAACAATGTCCATATTGCACCGCGGTTACTCTATTTCATTGACAACGACATTTCTGTTTTGGTGAAGAAGATCTGTTATTCCTTAAATCTCTGCGATTACCTCCATTGAATTGACAATTGTTTGAGAAATTTTGATGGATATGACAAGATCATATTATTCCAATATTTTTTTTTTTTTATCAATCAGATCGGGTCAAATAAAAGAATAACGACCTAAACTTTACACAAAACTTTTCTATTCATCCCCCCAAAAAAGAAATACATACAAAATAACAAAATATATAAATATATAAATAATAAGAGGTTAATAAAAATTAACCCTTGTTGAGACTTCGACAGATAAATAACCATACATATAGAAAAAAAATAAAGTATTATTATATATCGATTGAGCCAATGATTATTCACGATTCCATATTGAATCAATTCCATACCGGTTCCAAACTAGAGGAATGTTATGGTAAAACTTCGTTTAAAACGATGTGGTAGAAAGCAACGTGCGACTTGAAGGACATGATCGGTTGTGGATTCTTACATCCACCACTTTTTTATATAGGAATTATGAGGTGCTCGTTGGCTCGACATAGTTTGTTCTGTTCTACTCTACTGGAACCTCCGCTTGGTTGGGTTTGGGGTTAAAGTAAAAAGTAAATAGTACATGATGGAGCTCGAGCGGAAAAAATCAATTTATTTCTCAGAGGTAAGGGTCTAGGGTTAATGCCAATCAATAAGTTGGAACAACTTCGTAAGCATATCTTCGATATAGAAATTGAAAAGATTAAATTCTAACATCTAACAAAAGGTCTTTTTGTATTTGAAACTTTTTTTGTTGGAATTGGGAAAACTATTTCGATCAAAAGTGTATCACATGGGAATCAATCGTTCGTATGACTCTTCGACAGTCAATAAATAACAAAGGGTATGTTGCTGCCATTTTGAAACGATTAAGGATCACCGAAGTAATGCCTAAACCCAATGATTCAAAACAAGGATAAACGATCCTGGAACAAGAAAATGCCATTTTCAATTGTCTCAACAACTTGAGCAGAATAAAAAAAATTGGTTAGAGATGGCTCAATAAATGAAATGCCAAGGACTCAGGATTTTCCTTTGAACTCTTGGAGAATTATTCAACTTGAGTTATAAGTACGAATGATTTTTTCGGATTTTTCGTTAAGGAATAATAAAAAAACTATTGAATTTATTATTTTTTTTTATGGACCTATTTATTTGCCTTGCCACTCTATACACTATGACATAAATGAAAATCATTCTTTCTCGAGCCGTACGAGGAGAAAGCCTCCTATACGTTTCTAAGGGGGGAATTGTTCATATATATATCTATCCCAATGAGCCATCTATCGAATCGTTGCAATTGATGTTCGATCCCGAAGAGAAGGAAGAGATCTTCAGAAAGTCGGTTTTTACGATCCAATAAAGAATCAAACTTATTCAAACGTTCCTGCTATTCTATATTTCCTTGAAAAAGGCGCTCAACCTACGGGAACCGTTCATGATATTTCAAAGAAGGCAGAGATTTTTAAAAAACTTCGTGTTAATTATAATTACACGAATTAAAATAAAAAATTTATATCCAATCCAATATTCCAATATGAAATAGAAAAACTTGAGTAAATATATGCATATGCACTAACAGAATAAATACATATACGATATGGGATTATCTTCAATTGGGTGGTTTTTGGTGAGACTCTGCTAAAAAAAAATGGGCCAAGCTTGCTTATTGTACCCTTAATAGTAAATAAACCCGAGATTTTCTTCTTCTTTATTTTTATTTAAATATTTAAATTGAATTTCTTTTTATTTATTTCTTTTTTACATCTACACTTTTTTGATTCTCTATGTAGGTTAGCTATGAAGTGCCAATCTAACACAAGTCCTTATTATTTTATTTCCATTTTTTTTTCTTTTGTTTTTTCAATGTCCATATTGACAATAGTGTATTGAGCAAATATAATTGATCGTGGATAAATGGATCTATTTATCCCCGCCCCAATAAGTTGGTTAGTTCATGTAAGTGATGGGTTCCTTTGACATAGCACAAGAAGTCTCTTTTGAATAAACAAACAAAAAAAATGGAAAAATTGAATTAAAAGAAAAAAGGGGGGTCCGTTTATATATTTATCTGGGAATTGATTATTATATTATATAATATAATAAATATATATATTATATTTAGATCTGTTCATTATTTATGTTAATAATCAATTATAAAAAAAAAATGTTTTTGGGGTGGGACCAGTCTCTCTTGTTTTTTTATTCCGATCGTATCTACGCACCATAATTTTCTTTTTGGGTTGCTAACTCAACGGTAGAGTACTCGGCTTTTAAGTGCGGCTAGAATCTTTTACACATTTGGATGAAGCAACGGATTCGTCCATACCGTTGGTAGAGTTTGTAAGACCACGACTGATCCTGCGCGGGAACGAATGGAAAAAACAGCATGTCGTATCAATGAGTAACTCCAAGATAAGAGTACTTAATCCTTACGGGATCGGTACAAAATAATATTTGTTTTGATTCTTAGAACGGTACAAAAAAATCAATTCATGGTTGGATCAAGTGAATAAATGGATAGAGCTGAGAGGCTCAAATTAAGTTATAGGGAAATAAAAAAAGCAACGAGCTTCTGTTCTTAATTTGAATAATTACCCGATCTAATTATACGTTAAAAATATATTAGTCCCTGGTGCGGGAAAAGGTTATTTCATAACCTTAAAAAAAGGTGGAGAATCCGTTTATTTTATGAATCCTAATTATTAACAATATCCCTGAGTGGAGACGAATGTGTAGAAGAAACAGTATATTGAGAAACATAATTTATTCTAAAGTCAAAAGAGCGACCGGGTTGCAAAAATAAAGGATTTCTAACCATCTCGGTATCTTAATCTTATAACGAGCAAAAAACCAATTGGATGGAAAAAGAGAGAATCCCTTGATTAATCATCTCCGAGGTATCTATCTTACTATATACCTTGTTTTGACTGTATCGTACTATGTATCGTTTGATGGCCCGAGAAATCCCCTATCCTCTGCTTTGGTTCAAATCGAATTTCAAATTAAAATGAAGGAATTACAATTACAAGGATATTTAAAGATAGATAGATCTCGAGAACGAGACTTACTATATCCGCTTCTCTTTCAGGAATACCTTTATGCACTTGCTCACGATCCTGGATTAAATAAATTGATTCCTTATGAACCTATGGAAAGTTTAGGTTATGACAATAAATATAGTTCACTAATTGTTAAACGTTTAATTACTCGAATGTATCAACAAAAGTATTTGATTATTTTGGCTAATGATTCTAATCAAAATAAATTTGTTGGGCATAAGAAAAATTTTGATTATCAAATGATATCAGAGGGGTTTGCAGTCATTGTGGAAATTCCACTCTCACTGCGATTAGTATCTTCTCTAGAAAGTAAAGAAATAGCCAAATCCATTAATTTACAATCAATTCATTCCATATTTCCTTTTTTAGAGGATAAATTATCCCATTTAAATCATGTATTAGATATACTAATACCCCATCCTATCCATCTGGAACTATTGGTTCAAACCCTTCGCTGTTGGATACAAGATGCCTCCCTTTTGCACTTATTGAGATTCTTTCTCTACGAGTATCATAATTGGAATAGTCTTATTACTCAAAAAACGAAAATTCATTTTTCATTTTCAAAAGAGAATCAAAGATTATTCCTGTTCCTATATAATTTTCATGTATATGAATCGGAATCCATATTTGTGTTTCTCCGTAAACAATCTTCTTATTTACGATCAACATCTTATAGAGCTTTTCTTGATCGAACACATTTTTATGGAAAAATAGAACATTTTCTGGCGGTTTTTCATAATGATTTTCATATTACCCTGTGGTTGTTCAAGGATCCTTTCGTGCATTATTTCAGATATCAAGGAAAATCAATTCTATCTTCAAAAGGAACTCCTCTTCTGATGAAAAAGTGGAAATATTACCTTGTAAATTT